ATTCAACACACTTCCACTGGAGTGTCCGAGTAGATACTGTTATTTTCTCTCGAACCATAATAATATTATTTGATCAGATCATTGAATCATTTATTTCTCTTGTTTCTCTTGCTATTGAAATATCTTCCATTTTTTTTCTATACACGTCTTTTTTTCGGGGGTCTACAGCCATTATGTGGCATAGGAGTTACATCCCGTACGAAAGTTAATAGTATACCACTTCTGCGAATAGCTCGTAATGCTGCGTCTCTTCCGAGACCGGGACCTTTAATCATGACTTCTGCTCGTTGCATACCTTGATCTACTACTGCACGAATAGCATTTGCCGCTGCGGTTTGAGCAGCAAATGGTGTCCCTCTTCTTGTACCTCGGAAGCCACAAGTACCGGCAGAGGACCAAGAAACCACTCGCCCCCGTACATCTGTAACAGTCACAATGGTATTATTGAAACTTGCTTGAATATGAATAACCCCCTTTGGTATTTTACGTGTACTCTTACGTGAACCAATACGTCCACGTGAACCCTTTTTCGGTATAGCTTTTGCCATATTTTATCATCTCATAAATTTGAGTCAGAGATATATGGATATATCCATTTCATGTCAAAACAGATCCCCTATTTGTATATCAGGTCTTTAATGAGCCTTATTATCCTTGTCTTTGTTTATGTCTTGGGTTCGAACAAATTACTATAATTCGTCCCCTACGACGTATTAGTCGACACTTTTCACAAATTTTACGAACGGAAGCTCTTATTTTCATATTTGCCACTCCTTACTTTAATTTTGAATCTACTTCTTGGAAGAAAAAAAGTTTCTTGAAATTTTCAATTTTTAATGGTATTCCTACGAAATAAATAGGGAAACACCTAATCTTTCGAATCTTTGTTGCGGAGTCGATAAATTATACGACCTCTGGTTGAATCATACCGACTTACTTCAATTTTGACTCTATCGCCTGGCAGTATCCGTATAAAACTACGTCGGATCTTTCCTGAAACATGACCTAGAATTGTATCTTCATTATCTAAACGAACCCGGAACATACCGTTGGGAAGCGATTCAGTAATTAAACCTTCATGAATCCATTTTTGTTCTTTCATTCCAGGCAAAACCCCCTTGAAGTATTAACTAGTGGAGGAAGAACCCTATTAGACAACCCAGCACTTCTCTTTTCTTTTTCACAAATAAGAAGTTTCATATTCAATTCGGATATTAGAAAGATTACCATATATAACACAAAATTTCTCCGCCTATTCTTTCTAGTCGAGCCTCTCGGTCTGTCATTATACCCCGAGATGTAGAAAGAATTACAACACCCATCCCACCTAAAATTCTAGGAATTCTTTGATAGTTAGAATAGATTCGTAGACCCGGCCGACTGATCCGTTTTAAATTTAAAAGATTTCTATAAGTGCTTTTCCTATTCCTTCTATGTCGTAGGGTTAAAACCAAAAAATATTTGTTGTTTTCTCGATGTTTTCTCACGTTTTCGATAAAACCCTCTCGTAAAAGTATTTTCACAATACTTTCGCTGATATTAGTAGATGCTACTCGAACCACGCTTTTTCTATACATATCGGCATTTCGTATAGAGGTTATTATGTCAGCAATAGTATCACTACCCATGATTAATTAAAATTATTGGTGCCTCCAAATTTGGATATAATCAACATGTTTTTTCTTTTTTTTTTTTTTTACGTATTTGTTTATGAATATTAATTTTAAAAGGTATATACGTGAGACAAAATCTACTAAATGAATCTTAATCTATTTCTTTTAAATACCCTACTATAACCATATCGTGGTCTCATTTTATAATACCTCGGGAGCTAATGAAACTATTTTAGTAAAATTGAACTGTCTCAATTCTCGGGCAATCGCACCAAAAACTCGAGTTCCTTTTGGATTTCTTTCTTGATCAATCACAACTGCAGCATTGTCATCATATCGTATTATCATACCGTTGTCACGTTTAAGTTCTTTACAAGTACGTACAATTACAGCTCTGACCACTTCTGATCTTTGTAGAGGCATGTTTGGAACTGCGTCTTTGATCACAGCAACAATAACGTCACCAATACGAGCATATCGACGATTGCTAGCTCCTATGATTCGAATACACATCAATTCTCGAGCCCCGCTGTTATCTGCTACATTCAAATGGGTCTGAGGTTGAATCATATCATTTTTTTTTTTATCTGTTTTTACAATACAAAGGTCAAAGAAAAAAAGAAATATTATTTGTCCAAAAAAAGAAACCTGCATCCGCTATTTTTAATTAGGGCCTATTTCTTTTTTAGCCCGAAATTATAAATTGAGCTCGTATAGGCATTTTGGACGCTGCTATTGAAATAGCCCTTCGGGCTATATTTTCTGTTACTCCACCCATTTCATAAAGAATTCGACCAGGCTTAACAACAGCTACCCAATATTCGGGAGAGCCTTTACCTGAACCCATACGTGTTTCTGCGGGTCTTACTGTAACTGGTTTATCTGGAAATATACGAACCCATATTTTTCCACCGCGACGTGCATTTCGTGTCATTGCTCGTCGACCTGCTTCTATTTGCCTAGATGTGATCCAAGCGGGTTCAAGTGCCTGAAGAGCGTATTTACCAAAACAAATAGTATTACCTCGATAAGATATTCCCTTCATTCTTCCTCTATGTTGTTTACGGAATCTGGTTCTTTTGGGGTTATAGTTGATGGTTTGTTTTGAATTCCATCTCTACTACAGAACTGGACGTGAGAGTTTCTTCTCATCCAGCTCCTCGCGAATAAAAATAAATTCAAATGAAAGATTTAGAATTCAATTCAGATATAATATAATTTGAATTAAGATATACATGTATTTAATAAGTAATCCGCTGACTCATGGATTTCATTTAATCTAGATCAAATCTATTATTAATTTTTATATCTTGTTTGTATAGTATAGATAATAGATAACTAAATATATTAAATAACTTTTTTTTCTTATATTTTAGATTTAGAATGTTAAAAGGAATCTTTCTTTTGTTTTACTCTTTATCGTATTGGATTGACCCTAAATTTAGCAATCCAAAAAAATAAAGTTTTCGCGGGCGAATATTTACTCTTTCAATTTCTATTTCAGTTCTATCATTAGTTCATAACTTTTCCGAATAGATTAATTGGTTTCTGGTCGGTTCCGCCATCCCGATCAATGAATCGTTCAAATTCATTTTCACTAGAATCTTTTGAATTCACAGGTTCCATCGTTCCCATCCCTTCTTACTTAATGGTTAGGTCTGAATTCTACAATGGAGCTATTAGTTCTTGAGTCAATATTCTTAGTCTTTATTGGCTCGAAGCTCTTTATTTTTTGTTCGATGAGCAGATCCTTTTAATGATGAATCCTTATTGATGCTTTATTACACAGATTTTTTATGAGATGACTCATAGACCTTACATATTGGAATTTTATATCATCCATATTCTTTTTCTTTCTTTCTTTCATCCTTCCATTTATCCATACCCTTTCTTTTTTATTTCTATTGACAACTTAGAAGCAGATTTTTTAATGAAAAAGTATTTCAGTTGCTACAACAATATGAACAATATATCATATCTTGACTGGTTCTTTGGATCCAGATAATACGAAGGAATGACTTGGTTATTACTTCTATAGTTATTTGTTTATACTATGGGGCTGGTTACTAACCCTCAAAAAACCAACGAGTCACACACTAAGCATAGCAATTTTATCAAAAGATTAATTTAATTTTTATTAAACCCTATAGAATTATAATTGTTTGTTCATTTTTTTATTGAAGAGAAAATAAAAATAAGAAATAAATTTATCTTTTTGTTCCATCGCCGGATAGAATGCAAAGGGAAATAAAGGTTTATTTTATTATTCCCCGTCTATTTATTATTCCCCGTCTATAAATATCCAAATTTTGATGCCTAATACCCCATAGATAGTTCGAACTGTATAGGAACAATAATCAATTTTAGCTCGAATGGTTTGTAGTGGAACCCTACCCTCTCTGATCCATTCAACACGCGCAATTTCTTTTCCGTCGATACGTCCTGCAATTTGCACTTGAATTCCTTTTGTATCTGCTTGTTCAGTTAATTCTATAGCCTTTTTCATTGCTTTGCGAAAAGAAACTCTATTTTTTAATTGGCCGGCTATAAATTCTGCAAGAATATTAGGGTTTCCGTAAGGCTTTTCAATTCGTGTGATAGCAATGTTAAGTTTTCTATTTACAGAATTAAATTCTTTTTGTAAATTCATCTGTAATTCTTCGATTCCTCGGGGTCGACTTTCAATTAATATTTTTGGAAATCCCATATAGATTATGATTTGGATCAGATCGATTCTTTTTTGAATCTCTATACGCGCAATTCCCTCAACGCCAGAGGATGTTTTCATATTTTTTTGTACATAATTCTTGATATAATTTCTTATTTTTTGATCTTCTTGCAGACCCTCAGAATAATTTTTTGGTTGTGCGAACCAAAGGGAATGATGACCTTGGGTTGTACCAAGTCTGAAACCAATTGGATTTATTTTTTGTCCCATGTTCCCCCATTACTATTACTATACATATCATAATACGACATAGTTGTATCCTTTTTTTTCCATTTTGGTTTTTGTGACCACTTAATAGAGTCGGTATCTATATATCCACCTAAGGATATATCTTTCATTACAATAGTTATATGGCAGGTAGGTTTTTGTATGGCAAAACTACGCCCTCGAGCTCGAGGTTTTAATCTCTTCACGATAGTACCTTCATTTACTTCGGCTTTACTAATGACTAAATTTGCTTCATTCGAACCCATATTGAAACTAGCATTTGCTGCTGCAGAATAAACTAATTTGAAAATGGGATAACATGCTCGATAAGGCATGAGTTCTAATATCATAAGTGTTTCTTCGTAGGAACGCCCACGAATTTGATCAATTACTCTTCGCGCTTTGTGAGCAGACATAGATATATGTTGACCTAAAGCGTATACTTCTGTTTT